GCGGGTCTTACCAAAAAGGGATTGGGTTATTTCGGGAAATATATTCAACCAACCCCAATCCTTTTACCCATTAACATCTTAGAAGATTTCACAAAGCCTTTATCACTTAGTTTTCGACTTTTCGGAAATATATTAGCTGATGAATTAGTAGTTGTTGTTCTTGTTTCTTTAGTACCTTTAGTGGTTCCTATACCTGTCATGTTCCTTGGATTATTTACAAGTGGTATTCAAGCTCTGATTTTTGCAACTTTAGCCGCGGCTTATATAGGGGAATCCATGGAGGGCCATCATTGACTAGTTTTTGAAAGATTCTTTTTTAGCTTATCCCAAGGTAATGTATGCGTGGCTCAAAAAAAATCTAATCTAATTAGGAAATCTAAATATACAACTCACTATATACAATCTAGAGTAATAGCCAAAGATATTAGAGTAGAGAGTTGTAAAAAAAAAGGGGGAAAGAGATCTAAAAGATCTTTTTCCTAAAATTCTTGGTTGATCCACTTATATTATACCATTCTCTCCTGAATAGATATTCATTTTATATTGCTGGTCGGCCAATCCTAATATTTCCTATTCGGAATCAGAATTTGAATAAGAATTCTTGTGGTTTACGAAGTGTGAGTAAAAAAAGAGGGGTGCTCTATAGAAGGATTCCCCTTTCAGTTGATTTTCTTCAGCGATTGACCAAAATAAAATTTTCAGAAATAATAAATTGCGTGAACTTAGATCAATCAAATAATGATATTTATATCCACTGATTCGGCCTAAGCAATTTGTCTATTTAGATTGTATCCATGCGGGAGAATGATAAAGAAAGGGGAAGAAGTATTTACAAACAAAAAAGGGATTCATAAAAAATAGGGTGATTCGGATCGGAGAGGGAGGTTTTACTAGGTATATTATATGTAAAAAAGTGCTATGCTATAAGTCAACTTGTTTTTCGACGCATAATTCTCGAATTCGATTGAATTTAAGATGAATGAAGAGTTGGTTTACGTTATGGAAGAAAGACGTGTATAGGTGATTGATATTAAATATTGACTAGTTATATATGAACTAAAGAGATATTCAATTTGCCCTACTACTAGAAATTTGATGGCTATTCCAATAGAAGTCTTTCCGTATCCTCTGGGACTGGGAGTTCAATGAATAAACAGATGAAATCAAGAAAAAAAATCGAAGAATTCAAAGAATGGTTCGGAACAAAGAAACGGACGGACGAAAGTCGTACAGATTCGCAAAGATTTTGTCGATAGGAACTAAAAAAGAGATATCGAAGTAAAGTAGTTTTGATCCTTGAATAAGATTATTACTTCAATTTGAAGTTTGTAGTGACTTCGACTGGATGAATTGTAGCGATGTAATATTAAGTTAGAATTCATCGGCTGACTGTATCATTAACCGTTTTTTTTTGTATGAGGAACTTATCATGAATCCACTGATTTCTGCCGCTTCCGTTATTGCTGCTGGATTGGCTGTAGGGCTTGCTTCTATTGGACCTGGAGTTGGTCAAGGTACTGCTGCGGGCCAAGCTGTAGAAGGTATCGCGAGACAGCCTGAGGCGGAGGGAAAAATACGAGGTACTTTATTGCTTAGTCTAGCTTTTATGGAAGCTTTAACAATTTATGGCCTGGTTGTAGCATTAGCACTTTTATTTGCGAATCCTTTTGTTTAATCTTATAAATTCGAAAAAGCAATAACCCACGGGAAGGGCTGATTTGTGGATGAGGAATTAGCATACTCACTCGCTTTCATCCTTTCCGTTCGTAGTCTAAGGAACCCCCTTTTATATTTTTTAGGAAGGGTTTAAATAAATAAATAAAGAAGGGGGTAATTCACCATTTCTAAATCGAATCTTTTTTGGCTCGATTTAGAAATAGTAAAATATATATATATATCAAATATCAAATATATCAAAGGGGGGGGCAGGGCGATACAAAAAGAACTCTGTTCTTTTTTTTTTAGTCTATCTATAAGAGGAGATCATATGAAAAATGTAACCGATTCTTTCGTTTCTTTAGGCCACTGGCCATCCGCCGGGAGTTTCGGGTTTAATACCGATATTTTAGCAACAAATCTAATAAATCTAAGTGTAGTGCTTGGGGTATTGGTTTTTTTTGGAAAGGGAGTGTGTGCGAGTTGTTTATTTCAAGAATAGGCTGGATCCAACCAGCTGTACTTTTTATGTTATAACTAGGAAAAGTAGGTACATTATCTCACGAATGACTTCTGAATAAAGAAATCATATGCAAGAACCATAGCATTTCGTTATTCGTTGGTAAATCCGCTTTGATTCTCTATCAACCAAAAATGTGGGACCATTAACTATGGTTAAAGCTAAATCATTTGAAGTCCAGACGCAGCATGGTACTCTTTCTACCACAATATGAATATTAATATAGAGATGCTTTCAAAATGAATAATTTATCTATATAAGAACACTCATATGGATAAAATGATTTGAACCGCTTATTACAAAAATTGGGATTAAACCCCCTTT